TACTGCGCGAATAGCATTTGCCGCTGCGGTTTGAGCAGCAAATGGCGTCCCTCTTCTTGTACCTCGGAAGCCACAAGTACCGGCAGAGGACCAAGAAACCACCCGCCCCCGTACATCTGTAACAGTCACAATGGTATTATTGAAACTTGCTTGAATATGAATAACCCCCTTTGGTATTTTACGTGTACTCTTACGTGAACCAATACGTCCACGTGAACCCTTTTTCGGTATAGCTTTTGCCATATTTTATCATCTCATAAATTTGAGTCAGAGATATATGGATATATCCATTTCATGTCAAAACAGATTCCCTATTTGTATATCAGGTCTCTTATTATCCTTGTCTTTGTTTATGTCTTGGGTTAGAACAAATTACTATAATTCGTCCCCTACGGCGTATTAGTCGACACTTTTCACAAATTTTACGAACGGAAGCTCTTATTTTCATATTTGCCACTCCTTACTTTAATTTTGAATCTACTTCTTGGAAGAAAATAAGTTTCTTGAAATTTTCAATTTTTAATGGTATTCCTACGAAATAAATAGGGAAACACCTAATCTTTCGAATCTTTGTTGCGGAGTCGATAAATTATACGACCTCTGGTTGAATCATACCGACTTACTTCAATTTTGACTCTATCGCCTGGCAGTATCCGTATAAAACTACGTCGGATCTTTCCTGAAACATGACCTAGAATCATATCTTCATTATCTAAACGAACCCGGAACATACCGTTGGGAAGCGATTCAGTAATTAAACCTTCATGAATCCATTTTTGTTCTTTCATTCCAGGCAAAACCCCCTTGAAGTATTAACTAGTGGAGGAAGAACCCTATTAGACAACCCACTTCTCTTTTGTTTTTCACAAATAAGAAGTTTCATATTCAATTCGGATATTAGAAAGATTACCATATATAACACAAAATTTCTCCGCCTATTCTTTCTAGTCGAGCCTCTCGGTCTGTCATTATACCCCGAGATGTAGAAAGAATTACAACACCCATCCCACCTAAAATTCTAGGAATTCTTTGATAGTTAGAATAGATTCGTAGACCCGGCCGACTGATCCGTTTTAAATTTAAAAGATTTCTATAAGCGCTTTTCCTATTCCTTCTATGTCGTAGGGTTAAAACCAAAAAATATTTGTTGTTTTCTCGATGTTTTCTCACGTTTTCGATAAAACCCTCTCGTAAAAGTATTTTCACAATACTTTCGCTGATATTAGTAGATGCTACTCGAACCACGCTTTTTCTATACATATCGGCATTTCGTATAGAGGTTATTATGTCAGCAATAGTATCACTACCCATGATTAATTAAAATTATTGGTGCCTCCAAATTTGGATATAATCAACATGTTTTTCTTTTTTTTTTTTTTTTTACGTTTTTTTTTATGAATATTAATTTTGATTTGAAAGGTATATACGTGAGACAAAATCTACTAAATGAATCTTAATCTATTTCTTTTAAATACCCTACTATAACCATATCGTGGTCTCATTTTATAATACCTCGGGAGCTAATGAAACTATTTTAGTAAAATTGAACTGTCTCAATTCTCGGGCAATCGCACCAAAAACTCGAGTTCCTTTTGGATTTCCTTCTTGATCAATCACAACTGCAGCATTGTCATCATATCGTATTATCATACCGTTGTCACGTTTAAGTTCTTTACGAGTACGTACAATTACAGCTCTGACCACTTCTGATCTTTGTAGAGGCATGTTTGGAACTGCGTCTTTGATCACAGCAACAATAACGTCACCAATATGAGCATATCGACGATTGCTAGCTCCTATGATTCGAATACACATCAATTCTCGAGCCCCGCTGTTATCTGCTACATTCAAATAGGTCTGAGGTTGAATCATATCATTTTTTTTTTTTTTTTTTTTTTTATCTGCTTTTACAATACAAGGGTCAAAGAAAAAAAGAAATATTATTTGTCCAAAAAAAGAAACCTGCATTTGCTATTTTTAATTAAGGCCTATTTCTTTTTTTAGCCCGAAATGATAAATTGAGCTCGTATAGGCATTTTGGACGCTGCTATTGAAATAGCCCTTCGGGCTATATTTTCTGTTACTCCACCCATTTCATAAAGAATTCGACCAGGCTTAACAACAGCTACCCAATATTCGGGAGAGCCTTTACCTGAACCCATACGTGTTTCTGCGGGTCTTACTGTAACTGGTTTATCTGGAAATATACGAACCCATATTTTTCCACCGCGACGCGCATTTCGTGTCATTGCTCGTCGACCTGCTTCTATTTGCCTAGATGTGATCCAAGCGGGTTCAAGTGCCTGAAGAGCGTATTTACCAAAACAAATAGTATTACCTCGATAAGATATTCCCTTCATTCTTCCTCTATGTTGTTTACGGAATCTGGTTCTTTTGGGGTTATAGTTGATGGTTTGTTTTGAATTCCATCTCTACTACAGAACTGGACGTGAGAGTTTCTTCTCATCCAGCTCCTCGCGAATAAAAATAAATTCAAATTAAAGATTTAGAATTCAATTCAGATATAATATAATTTAGATATACATTTATTTAATAAGTAATCTGATGACTAATGGATTTCATTTAATCTAGATCAAATCCATTATTAATTTGTATATCTTGTTTGTATAGTATAGATAATAGATAACTAAATATATTAAATAACTATTTTTTCTTATATTTATCTATTTTAATGTTAAAAGGAATCTTTCTTTTGTTTTACTCTTTATCGTATTGGATTGACCCTAATTTAGCAATCCAAGAAAATAAAGTTTTCGCGGGCGAATATTTACTCTTTCAATTTCTATTTCAGTTCTATCATTAGTTCATAACTTTTCCGAATAGAGTAATTGGTTTCTGGTCGGTTCCGCCATCCCGATCAATGAATCATTCGAATTCATTTTCACTCGAATCTTTTGAGTTCACAGGTTCCATCGTTCCCATCCCTTCTTACTTAATGGTTAGGTCTGAATTCTACAATGGAGCTATTAGTTCTTGAGTCAATATTCTTAGTCTTTATTGGCTCGAAGCTCTTTATTTTTTGTTCGCTGAGCGGATCCTTTTAATGATAAATCCTTATTGATGCTTTATTACACAGATTTTTTATGAGATGACTCATAGACCTTACATATTGGAATTTTATATCATCAATATTCTTTTTCTTTCTTTCTTTCATCCTTCCATTTATCCATACCCTTTCTTTTTTATTTCTATTGAATTGACAAAGATTTTTGAATGAAAAAGTATTTCAGTTGCTACAACAATATGAACAATATATCATATCTTGACTGGTTCTTTGGATCCAGATAATACGAAGGGATGAGTTGGTTATTACTTCGATAGTTATTTGTTTATACTATGGGGCTGGTTACTAACCCTCAAAAAACCAACGAGTCACACACTAAGCATAGCAATTTTATCAAAAGATTAATTTAATTTTTATTAAACCCTATAGAATTATAACTGTTTGTTCATTTTTTTATTGAAGAGAAAATAAAAATAAGAAATGAATTTCTCTTTTTGTTCCATCGCCGGATAGAATGCAAAGGGAAATAAAGGTTTATTTTATTATTCCCCGTCTATAAATATCCAAATTTTGATGCCTAATACCCCATAGATTGTTCGAACTGTATAGGAACAATAATCAATTTTAGCTCGAATGGTTTGTAGTGGAACTCTACCCTCTCTGATCCATTCAACACGCGCAATTTCTTTTCCGTCGATACGTCCTGCAATTTGCACTTGAATTCCTTTTGTATCCGCTTGTTCAGTTAATTCTATAGCCTTTTTCATTGCTTTGCGAAACGAAACTCTATTTTTTAATTGGCCGGCTATAAATTCTGCAAGAATATTAGGGTTTCCGTAAGGCTTTTCGATTCGTGTGATAGCAATGTTAAGTTTTCTATTTACAGAATGAAATTCTTTTTGTAAATTCATCTGTAATTCTTCGATTCCTCGGGGTCGACTTTCAATTAATATTTTTGGAAATCCCATATAGATTATGATTTGGATCAGGTCGATTCTTTTTTGAATCTCTATACGCGCAATTCCCTCAACGCCAGAGGATGTTTTCATATTTTTTTGTACATAATTCTTGATATAATTTCTTATTTTTTGATCTTCTTGCAGACCCTCAGAATAATTTTTTGGTTGTGCGAACCAAAGGGAATGATGACCTTGGGTTGTACCAAGTCTGAAACCAATTGGATTTATTTTTTGTCCCATGTTCCCCCATTACTATTACTATACATATCAGAATACGACATAGTTGTATCTTTTTTTTTCCTTTTTGTTTTTTGTGACCACGTAATAGAGTCGGTATCTATATATCCACCTAAGGATATATCTTTCATTACAATAGTTATATGGCAGGTAGGTTTGTGTATGGCAAAACTACGCCCTCGAGCTCGAGGTTTTAATCTCTTCGCGATAGTACCTTCATTTACTTCGGCTTTACTAATGACTAAATTTGCTTCATTCGAACCCATATTGAAACTAGCATTTGCTGCTGCAGAATAAACTAATTTGAAAATGGGATAACATGCTCGATAAGGCATGAGTTCTAATATCATAAGTGTTTCTTCGTAGGAACGCCCACGAATTTGATCAATTACTCTTCGCGCTTTGTGAGCAGACATAGATATATGTTGACCTAAAGCGTATACTTCTGTTTTCATAAAGTTCGCCTCCTACTAATCAATTCCTACTAATCAATGATAAATATTTATATATATATTATTTTATTATAATAATATTATTTATTTTAATAATATATAAACAAATTTAACGACGAGACCTATTATCGCTTTTTGCATGTCCTCGGAAATTTAAAGTAGGTGCGAATTCTCCCAATTTGTGTCCTACCATACGATCCGTTATATAAATAGGTAAATGTTCCTTTCCATTATGGATTGCAATAGTATGGCCAACCATTATGGGTATAATGGTAGATGCCCGGGACCAGGTTATTAGTATTTCTTTTTCTTCTTTTGTGTTAAGCT